AAGATTGCAAATATTTTTCTTAAATTCTTCAAACACGAAGAGATATTCTTATTTGATTGATATCAGGAGATCAAATGAGTTCTTTATTCGTTCATTGAATGATAAATGACTACAAGCGAAGGAGATACACGATTTAAATAATGGAAGATCCAATATTTCACAATTGTATCTAGAATAACTGGAAAAGTGGAAACAAGACCAGATATAATTTGATCATTATGAGCTAATCCAAAATCGTTGTAGACCGAACCAATCATAAGTTCCCAACCATGGGTTGAATGAAATCCGATCCATAAATCAGTAACTAAAAGAATCGAAAAAGCTTTTATTGTGTCACTCAAGTTATAGATGAATTCCTGAACCCAAGAATTAAGAATAACAAGTTCTTCATTACCCATAATAAAATAACCACTTAGAATAGCGAAACAGATTATATTTGTCGAGAAATTAAAAATGATATGGAAATTATACTCATCGTGTGTTTTGACTAATTGTACTGTTTCCTTGTGTATTCCTATACGAAGCTTTTGTATATGTGTTTCTGGGTATTCCTTTATCATTTCGTCCAACAGGAATAGTTCTTCTAATTCTATAAATCTTTCTAGAATGCTTTTTTCTTGAATATCATTCAAGAGAGTTTCGGATTGCCGGGTATTCCACCAATTAATAACCCAAGGTTCCAGACTTTTATTAAATGAGAGAGAGACCCACCAGGGCAAAAATATTATGGATATAATATATGGGAGGGAAGTCAATGCTTTTGTTTTTTTCATTTTTTTCTGTTAATTGTTAATGAATCTGCTGCATTCGTCATTCGTCGATTCTATTTGATATTTATCTGAACACGAATTCTATAACAAGGTATCGAACCTATGAATTTATTCCCATTTTTTTTGTAAAAATTGAGTCCTTGGATCTAGCAAAATAAAATATAGAAAAGAGTCCTTTTCAGATAAAAAAAATAAGAAAGCAAATAGGATTCCCAGAGATATCTCAATTGGGTAAATTCCAACTAATTTCATCTCTATTTGTTCCTGTCGATGAATACTCGAAAATCCACTAGAAGTAACAAATATGATTCGAATTTCGAGACAAAAAAAGCCTTCCCGGATCAATAATTATTTCAAAATGTTTCACCGCCTAACCATAACCACAGTCCTGGAATAACGTAACCTATCAATTCGAAATATTGGATGAATTCTCTTAAGTCTTTTGAAGAAACTTTAATTTTATAAAAAAGGGAATTAGCAAGTTCCCTCCTTCATACTAAGAAAACATTAATTCTTCATTTCAAAATACTTCAATTGGTACACGCAAGAAATAGGCTAATTCGGCAGCTTTTTGTTCAATTTCTCGTGGAGTAAGATTCTCATCAGTGCCAGTCAAGGGAATGGCCCCTTGGCCTCTTATTTCCATATAAAGGACACGACGAGGATAAAGACCCTCTTTAACCTCCATTCTGATAGATTGGATATCTTTCATAAGGAAACGAAGGAAAATGCGACGATTTATTCCAGGAAATCCCCAACGAAAAATACAAACAATTCCTTCTTTTCTATCAAATCGATCATAACCACTACCTACATTCCACGCAATTGTACACCACAAATAGGAGCTAATAAATAGACCCGCGATCCCATAAAAAGACATTATGATCCCTTGCGGAAAAAAAAAGATTTGCTGAGATGGAAATACGGGTATAAGATTCCTACCAAGATAACTGGAAGTTCCAACCACTAAGAATCCTAATGAACCTAAAAAAAGGATACAGGCCCAAAAAAAATTACTTGTTTTTCGAGACCCCGTTATAAGTTCTATCCAGATATGCTCTGATCGCCAGTTCATATTATACTTACTATACTCGATCCGGTTGTATTCGATTGGAATTGAGAGAATAACCCAAATGAATTTGACTTAACTTTTCTTGACCCCGAAGTAACTCTCATCAACTAGCACTATTTTGACGGGAACTATTAAGAGTAATTGGTTAGATACATTGACTTTATATTTCAAACTATTCACCAATCTATTTTTAACCAGCTAGACCCATATATAATCTGCATTTATGCAGATATCGTGTATCCGTATGCATATGAGTCTCTCATTTGTGTTCGGAAAGAGCCACATACAAATTTAGATAATCTTATTTTCTTGGACATGAAGAGATAAAGAAGCCATTGCAATTGCCGGAAATACTAGGCCCACTAAGGGCACAAAAATAGAGGGTAAATCTGTCATAGAATGGGTGCCTCAATTTAATATTTGTATTTTAAAGATATCTTATGATAAGTATATCTAATATAACTAATGATAAGTATATCTAATATAACTAATATTAAGTAGTTAATAAGTGCAAGGAATATAAATGTGTACCTAATTCATCGTTATACATAAATATGAAATATGTATGATAATTCACTGTAATAATAACATATAATATAAGAAACTTTCTTATTCTCCCATCCTTTTTTATTCTTTCTATTTTTTTTTTTTTTTTACTTAAGGGTATTAAAGAGTTTTTTATGAATTCGCGACTTTCACTAATCGAATCCAACAAAGCAAACGGTAACTTGATTCTATAAACTTGATTCCATAATAAAAGTGAGGGTTCTTAGTATAAATAAATTCTTTCTATTATATATTTACTTTTATATTTTTATTATATAATAAATTATAAATAAGATAAATTTTTGTCTCGATTAAAATGAAATTAATACGTAAGAAGGCCAGATAAAATTATTTTTTTCTTTATGTCTTTCCTTTCCCTAATTCCTCTTCCTCGGAAGGAGAAACTTACTCTTTGAGCTTTTTTATCCTATTGATTAATAAAGGGTTCCTGATTAGTAATCTAGTAATCAGGAATAGGAGTAAGATAAAAAATAGAAAAATCGATATGAAGGAAAAAAATAATAATTATCCAAAACTTATAGCTCTTACTACAAGTAGAACTAATGTTACCAACGAAAAGACCATTCTTCTTAACTTAAGTTTTTTTACGATAAATTAAATACAAATAAAATACTCGTTCGCTACAAATAACGAGTGCTATACTTTAATTTATTGAATTTTGATTCAGAGGAAAAAAACTGTGGAGCTGAAATAACTCACTCAGAACACCTCTTAAAGGATTACGTGGTACGATTAAGTCGAATAAGCCCTTATGGAATGAATACTCAGCCGCTTGTGAACCTTCGGGTACTGTTTTATTCAATGTTTGTTCAATTACTCTTTTACCCGCAAATGCAATATAGGCATTAGGTTCAGCAATAATAACATCTCCCAACATACCAAAACTGGCTGTTACTCCACCGGTTGTAGGAGATGTAAGGATTGATACATAGAATAACTTTTTATTTGATTGATAATCATATAAAGCAGAAGATATTTTAGCCATTTGCATCAAGCTCAAACTTCCTTCTTGCATGCGTGCTCCCCCAGAAGCACATACAATAATAACAGGTAAAGATCGATTAGTAGCATACTCGATCAAACGGGTGATTTTCTCGCCGACTACAGATCCCATACTACCTCCCATAAACTGAAAATCCATAACCCCAACTGCTATCGGAATACCATTTAGTTGACCTATGCCTGTTTGAACAGCTTCAGTTAAACCTGTCTTTCTTTGATAAGAATCGATACGATCTTTATAAGGTTCTTCCTCTGAATGAAATTCAATAGGGTCCATAGAGACCATCTCTTCATCCATAGGATCCCAAGTGCCCGAATCAATCGAGAGTTCGATTCTATCTGAACTACTCATTTTCAAATGATATCCGCACTGTTCACAAATATTCATTTTTGACTTAAAAAATTTTTTATAATTTAATCCATAACAATTTTCGCATTGAACCCATAAATGTCTGTAGCTTTGATTTTTATTTATATCGAAATCATTAGACTCTTCTCTTATATTGAGATCGCTGCCATTACTACTACTACTAGTTTTTAAACTCGAATTCGAATTCCCATTTTCACTATGACTTACACTTTCAGTATAAATGAAACTAGAATTATAACTATAACTGTAATAATCGATATCACCTAAAATAGAACTTTTAATACTGACTTCAAAATGAAGATAACTATTAATGCAACTATTAATGTGATTATTCCAACTAGATTGAGTATCATACATGTAATGATAATAGTAGTTTTTGGACCCACTATTCAAACAACTAGAAAAAAAACTTTCTGGTTCACTTATAAAAGAACCCTCATTGTCAATCTCAAAAATCTGATTTTCAATATCAAAATATACAGAATAACTGTCACCATTACTATCTCTAACTAAAAAGGTGTCATCCGAGACCAAACTCCAAATATTCCCGATATCAAATAAATAATCAACATTATTGAAAGCATAATTGTCACTATTACTCCAACTAGGAATGTTTTTCCCCTTATCATTATCATTTATAATGGGTTCTTCACTTCCACTGGTATTTCCAATAATATCAGAACTATCCACTGATTTACTTAGCCCACATCTATATTCTAACTTTTTGTTAAACAACATCGAATTGAACCACCATTTTTCCATAGAGTCTTATCGCCCCCTATTTGACGAGAATACAATAGATGAATAGTCATTCGATGAATAATAATTGATTTTATTTATTATTTTATTTCTGAAGCCTATGGATCCAATCACTAGTCACTAGGATTGTTAACTAAATAACGGGTGAGTATTGAAAGAAAAGATTCTCCTTTTTGGGTTTGGGGGAATCCAAGGGTATCATATCACTTCGATATACATATATCTATTATTATTATTATTATATCTATTATTATTATTATGTATTTAATCTTTTCCTCAATTAATAACTATTAACTATAAAGACAGGGTTCTCTCGCGTCATGTACAAATTATCATTACCAAGGATAAAATAAAGATAAATAGTTTTTTTTATTCCTATAAATGAAGAATTTATTTTCATACAATCTCTCATATAATTAAATAATACATTTGTATTGCAACATGGAACGAAAAAGACAAT